AGGTAAATATCCCGGCGTTACTCCCTATTGGGGTGCTGGCTTTAGGGCGAGTCTGGTTCATGCCTACAAGTAGTGTAGTTCCTTGAGGTTTTGTTTTACACCTCCCGAAGTTGGGGTGGTGTTGGAAATACTTGAAATAATCTAAATAATAGTATTTTGAACATGAAGGGGGCGATAGTTGGAGTGCGGGGGGGGGGTGTGTGGACCGCTGTTATTTTAGGGTTAAAAATTAACATTATTACAATAATTGGTAAGTTTGTGGTGGGTCACCGCTGCTTCAGGGTTGAGAATCAATATGTTGTAATAATGGAAAGTCTGGGGCGGACCGCTGTTATTTTAGGGTTAAAAATTAACATTATTACAATAATTGGTAAGTTTGTGGTGGGTCACCGCTGCTTCAGGGTTGAGAATCAATATGTTGTAATAATGGAAAGTCTGGGGCGGACCGCTGTTATTTTAGGGTTAAAAATTAACATTATTACAATAATTGGTAAGTTTGTGGTGGGTCACCGCTGCTTCAGGGTTGAGAATCAATATGTTGTAATAATGGAAAGTCTGGGGCGGACCGCTGTTATTTTAGGGTTCAAGTAGTTATCTTTCTAAGCTACCAGAAGTTTGTCCTGTTTCCGGGGGTTTTCAGGGGTCTTAGCAACTTCAGGGGTGTAGGGGGGTAGGGGGGTCTTTCGCGCGCAAAAAAGGGGGCATCCTGGGGAAGGTAGAATAAACAAGCACATCCTTATGCACTTGATATCTATTAATGTGGTTCTTCTAATAAAGTTTCGTTACATGGATACTATGTACGGCGAGTGCAAGAAAAATGCTCACCCTTTAAACGTTTCGGTTGGCTGGATGCACTCTGAAATGCCAAGTGAAAGGAAAAAAAAAAGAGAACCCCTTACCCGCTGGAGTGAACGCCCGGCTTGCTGGGTAACGAGTCGTATGTATTATCAACATTAACTTATGTAAGCGTCGATGAAAGTGTGGGGAGTGACTCGATTCATGGCCCTGAAGTAGGAACCAAATGCCAGGAATAAATCACGAGGTGAAACCCCCACAATTTTTGTCCCTCACCTTCAATAACCGTTATCATTAAGTAATCACCGGTTGGTAGGCTCTTACTACATAGGGATCTGATGTGAAGAGATTTTGAGTCTTGGTATAACTCGACTGATGAGTGTTGTGTTCGGTCTTAAATCTCGGCTGGCCCCATAGTTCCAGTAATGTAAGGTCAGTGGGGGATTGGGTTCTAGTCTATCTTAGTTAAAAATGTTGTTGAATGAGTGCTATATTACTAGATTAGGTTATTATACATGAATGTCCTAGTTCATTATATAAAATGGTTACTATGGTGTTATTACATACATGTACATGAAAACTTTCATTGTACATGCATTGCGGCGCAAAGAATAGTTTAGTGCTAGAATCCTAGCTTTGGGAGTTAGGGGTAGGAGTTGAAATCTCCTTTCTTTGAAGCAGTAGGGGGGATTTTAACCTCCGACGGTCAGTTTACAAGACTGGGGCTCTGGACGCTGAGCTACTAGTGCATTTTCATCCGAGGACTTTATTTTCCATTAAGCCTGCTGTTGGGATTAGGACTAGGAAAAGGGAGAAGTAGATGAGAGATGCTACTTGTCCGATGATAACGAAGGGGTGTTCTACGGGTATCCCTCCAATTCAGGTCAGAATTATCACGTCGGCTACTAAAGACCAAAATAGGAATTGTGTTACAGGGCGAAATATGAGGCTTCGTTGTTTTGAGGTGTGGAGAAAGGGGACGAGCATGAGAACGAGGATGGAGAATAAAAGAGCAAGTACTCCACCAAGCTTGTTTGGAATGGAGCGCAGAATAGCGTAGGCAAAGAGGAAGTATCACTCTGGCTTGATGTGTGGTGGTGTGACGAGCGGGTTTGCAGGCGTGAAGTTGTCCGGGTCTCCTAAGAGATTGGGGGAAAATAGGGCGAGCGAAGCCAGTGCAGTAAGGAGAACTGCAAAGCCTAAGAGGTCTTTGTATGTGAAGTAGGGGTGGAAGGGGACTTTATCAGAGTCTGAGTTTAGTCCGGTGGGGTTGTTTGAGCCCGTTTCGTGGAGAAAGAGTAGATGGATTACTGTTGCGGCCGCAATGATGAATGGGAAAAGGAAGTGGAATGCAAAGAATCGGGTAAGGGTGGCATTGTCTACAGAAAAGCCGCCTCAGATTCACTGGACAAGTGTGCCCCCAACATAAGGGACGGCAGATAAAAGGTTGGTAATGACAGTTGCACCCCAGAATGACATTTGTCCTCAAGGGAGGACGTACCCAACGAAGGCCGTCATTATAACGAGAAGTAGCAGTACAACCCCAATAGTTCATGTTTCTTTATAAAGGTAAGAGCCATAGTATAGACCCCGGCCGATATGAAGGTAAATGCAAATGAAAAAGAATGATGCGCCGTTGGCATGAATGCTTCGGATGAGTCAACCGTAGTTGACGTCTCGACAGATGTGTGCAACGGAGGTGAAGGCAGTAGCAATATCAGATGTGTAGTGTATGGCTAAGAATAAGCCGGTGGCAATCTGGGTTACTAAACAGAGTCCCAAGAGGGACCCAAAGTTTCACCAGACAGAGATGTTTGAGGGGGCTGGGAGATCAACTAAAGCATCGTTTGCGATTTTAAGAAGGGGGTGGGATTTACGGAGATTGGCCATTAGGGTTCTTGTAGTTGAATAACAACGGTGGTTTTTCAAGCCATTAGTCCTGGTTAAAGTCCTGGCAGGAATTATGACTTTTGTTATATATTTAGTTTTATTTTCTCTTGTGTTGGGGTTAGTCGCAGTTGCTTCTAATCCGTCCCCCTACTTTGCTGCTTTGGGGTTAGTTGTGGTAGCTGGCATGGGGTGTGGTGTACTAGTCGGGCATGGGGGGCCATTTTTGTCCTTAGTTCTTTTTCTAATTTACTTGGGCGGGATGTTAGTTGTGTTTGCATATTCAGCAGCGTTAGCTGCTGAGCCACACCCTGAGAGCTGAGGTAGCTGGTCGGTAATGGTGTATGGGGTTGTTTATGTGGCGGGGGTAGTGCTAGTTTCTGGGCTGTTCTGAGGCGGGTGGTATGAATCGTCATGGGTTTTGGTAGATGAGCTGGCCGAATTCTCGGTATTCCGGGGTGATATTGGAGGAGTGGCCTTAATATACTCTTCTGGGGGATGGTTACTGATCATTAGTGCATGGGTGCTGCTTCTTACCCTGTTTGTAGTCCTTGAGTTAACTCGTGGTTTGAGTCGAGGGGCGTTGCGAGCGGTTTAGGGGATGAGTGTTGGGATTATAAGGGCTAGTGTTAAAAGGAAAAGAGTTAGATACGTTTTGATTATCCCTCGTTGGATATTACTTGTAGAAGAAACCAGGGGTAGGTTGGAGGATACAATGGCTTTTGGGCCCGCTTTCTCTAGTCAGGTTTGATCTACTATTTGGTTGGCGATGTCTTGGCCGAGGACTAGGCCCAATTTGGGGGTCAGGCGATGTACGATGGCAGGGAAGAAGCCTAGTATGTTGGAGAAGTTGTGTACGTTTAAGATTGGGGTTGATTTAAACTGCTTGTTGGTTAATATGGCGAGTTCTATAGCAACAAGTAGACCTAGGATTGTAACTGCGAGGGCGGCTAGTTTAAGAAGGGGAGGCATAGATATCACAGGTGTTTTTAGAGGTGTAATGTTTGAGGTAATTAGTAGTCCTGCAATGATGCTGCCTCATGCTAGTCGTTTAAGTGGGTTAATTACTGCTGGGTTGTTCTCGTTAATTGGGGAGAGTGGGCTGAATCGGGGATGGCCCATGGGCACAAAGAAGACTACCCGGAAGCTGTAGATTGCAGTGAAAGATGTGGCCAGGAGAGTAAGGGTTAGGGCTCAGGCGTTTAGGTGGGATGTGTTTAATGCTTCGATGATGGCATCTTTAGAGAAGAAACCGGCCAAGAAGGGGGTACCTGTAAGGGCGAGGCTGCCGATTGTTAGGCAAGATGATGTAAAAGGTGCAAGGTGGTGCATGCCGCCTATTTTTCGGATGTCTTGTTCGTCGTTTAGGCTGTGGATAATAGACCCCGAACAAAGAAACAGTATGGCTTTAAAGAAAGCGTGTGTACAGATGTGAAGAAATGCTAGTTGGGGCTGGTTTAGTCCAATAGTTACCATTATAAGTCCCAACTGGCTTGATGTAGAGAATGCGACGATTTTTTTGATATCATTCTGGGTGAGGGCACAAGTTGCTGTGAATAGAGTCGTAAGGGCACCAAGACAAAGGCAGGTTGTGAGGGCAGTCGGGTTATTTTCCAGAAGGGGGCTCATTCGTACTAGCAGGAAAATGCCGGCAACAACTATTGTGCTAGAATGAAGTAGGGCAGATACCGGTGTAGGACCCTCCATGGCTGAGGGTAGCCAAGGGTGGAGTCCAAACTGAGCCGACTTCCCAGTTGCTGCAACGATTAGTCCGAGGAGGGGGTAGGTCAAGTCCATGTCTTTGGAGGTTGCAAAGATTTGTTGCATTTCCCAGGAGTTCAGGTTTGTTGCTATTCAAGCCATGGCGAAGATAAGCCCGATATCCCCAACACGGTTGTATAGGACTGCTTGGAGTGCTGCAGTGTTAGCGTCCGCCCGTCCGTACCACCACCCGATGAGGAGGAATGATATGATTCCTACACCTTCTCAACCGATAAAGAGTTGAAATATGTTGTTTGCGGTTACTAGAATGATCATGGCAATTAGAAATGTCAGAAGGTACTTAAAAAAGCGGTTCACGTGTGGGTCAGCGTGCATGTACCATGATGCAAACTCTAGAATAGATCAAGTGACGTAAAGGGCGATTGGTGTAAAAATAATCGAATAAAAGTCAAATTTTAGGCTAATGTTAATGTCGAAGGTGTTTGTGTTTATTCAGGTTCAATTAGTAACAATTGTCTCGGCACCTTCATTAAGAAACAGGGCCAGGGGTAAGAGGCTAACAAAGAAAGCTATTTTTACAGCTGTTTTGACATGGGATGTTGCCCATTGGGGGCCCTGGGGCGTTGGACGAATTGTGGTGACCAGGGGGTAGGCTAGTAATGCGAAGATTGTAACCAAGCTTGATGAGATCATTAGGGAGGTGGGGTGCATAGCTGCTACTTGGATTTGCACCAAGAGTTTTTGGTTCCTAAGACCAACGGATGAGCTGTTATCCTTTAGGAGCCCTTCGAGTGAGCCTGGGGGTCCAACCAAGGTCGTGGGAATTAGCAGTTCCCATTGCTGCGAGCCTCTCTCGGTGGGAAAAGGGATTTTAACCCTTATTTCTAGAATCACAATCTAATGTTTTTGTTAAAACTATACCTACAGGCAGTTCAACCTCAGATCAGCTCGGGCTTAAGCACGAGAAGAACAAGAGGAATGAGATGAAGTGCAATAAGAAGGTGCTCTCGGGTGTGTGATGGTTCAAGTGCAATTACATGTGTTGGGAGAGGGCCTCGTTGGGTCATTAAGAACATGTAGAGGCTATAACCGGCTGTGATAAGAGTGCCGGAGCCTGTTAATGCCAGGGTTCATCAGGACCAGTTAAAAAGAGAAGTAATAATTATGAGTTCCCCCATGAGGTTGGGCAACGGAGGTAAGGCGAGGTTAGCTAGGCTAGAGATAAACCATCAAGTGGCCATTAGGGGTAAAGCCACCTGAAGTCCTCGTGCCAAGACCATTGTGCGGCTGTGAGTTCGTTCATAGTTTGTGTTTGCGAGGCAGAAGAGGGCTGAGGAGGTAAGACCATGTGCAATCATAAGTGTAAGTGCTCCTGTGAGACCTCAGGGTGATTGAATGAGAATCCCCCCGGCAACTAAGCCCATGTGGCTGACGGATGAGTAGGCAATTAGGGATTTAAGGTCTGTTTGGCGTAGACAAATTGAGCCGGTCATGATTACACCCCAGAGTGCGAAGACAATGAATGGGTAGCTCAACTCCTTAGTTAAAGGTTCCAGCATTGTTATTATGCGAATTATGCCGTAGCCCCCTAGTTTAAGTAGAACAGCTGCAAGGATTATTGAGCCTGCAATTGGGGCTTCAACGTGTGCTTTAGGTAGCCATAGGTGAACACCATAGAGTGGCATCTTAACCAGGAAGGCTAAAAGACAGCCTGCTCACCATAGTTTGTCTGCGTAGGATGACAGGGCTAGCGGGTCTCCGTAGTGTAGTGTCAGTAATGAGAGAGTCCCGGATGTGTTTTGGAGTAAGAGTAAGGCGACAAGAAGAGGAAGGGAGCCCGCCAGTGTGTAGAAGAGGAAATAGGTCCCTGCATTTAGGCGTTCGGTTTGGTTACCCCAGCGGGTGATGATGATAAGCGTAGGGATGAGAGTAGCCTCAAATATTACGTAAAACATGATTAGCTCGGTGGCGCTAAATGCTAAGATTAGAAAAAATTGGAGTGAGGCGAGAAGTGTAATGTACATGCGTTGCCGGCCGAGGGGCTCAGAAGCTGTGTGCTTCTGGCTCGCCAAAATTATTAACGGAAGAAGCCAGCATGTGAGGACAAGAAGTGGGGTTGACAGGGAGTCGGTGGCTATGAATAGGTTGAGTGAGGATCAGCCGGTTTCTGAGAGGTTTTTTAGTCATGAGAGGCTAATAAGGGAAATGCAGAAGCTATACAATAAAGTTATGGGCCACAGCCAGTTGGGTTTAAGCAGTCAAGCTGTTGGAATTAGCATGAATGTTGGGATGAGAATCTTTAGCATTGGAGGAGGTTTAGGCTTTGTAGTCGGTCGGTCCCATGGGTTCGGGCAGTCGCAACTAGAAGGGCGAGCCCGGCGCTTGCTTCGCAGGCTGAAAATGCAAGGAGGAGCATGGGAGATGCCGAAAAGTTAGTTGAGTCTAGTTGAAGTGTTCACAGAGAGAGGGCAACAAATAGGGATAGTATCATCCCTTCAAGGCACAATAGCGCGGAGAGGAGGTGGAACCGGTGGAATGCCAGGCCTGTTAAACCTAGAAAAAAGGCTGAGGAGAAGGCAAAGTGTGTGGGGGTCATTAAGCGGTTGCGGATTTAAACCACAAGTTTTTGAGCCGAAATCAAATGTTTTTCTTAGACTAACCACCTATTCAGCTCATTCTAGGCCTCCTTGCATTCACTCGTAAATGAGGCCAAGGGTTAGCAGGGATAGGACGGCCGTAGCTCAGGTAAATGTAAGCAGAGGGGATGCTAGCTGGTCTCCCCACGGGAGGGGGAGGAGAAGAGCAATTTCTAAGTCGAAAAGAAGAAAGAGGATTGCGATGAGAAAAAATCGTAGCGAGAAAGGTAGTCGGGCGGAACCTATGGGGTCAAAGCCACACTCGTAAGGTGAGAGTTTCTCATGATCTGGTGTAATTTGGGGGAGTCAGAAGGATACAATGGCAAGTACCGTTGAGAGGAGGGCGGTAATTGTAATGATGGTAAGAAGAAGGCTCATTATCTTCCCTTGGATTTTAACCAAGACCAGGTGATTGGAAGTCACTTATACTAGATTTGATACTAGGAAGATTAAGATCCTCATCAGTAAATAGAGATATAGAGGAAGAGTCAGACGACGTCTACGAAGTGTCAGTATCATGCGGCTGCTTCAAACCCAAAGTGGTGGTCTGATGTAAAATGGTGAAGAATTTGGCGTAGGAGACAGACGGCTAAGAAGGAGGAGCCAACTAAGACGTGAAGTCCGTGGAAGCCGGTGGCAACAAAGAATGTGGCACCGTAAACCCCGTCTGCAATAGTGAAGGGGGCTTCGTGGTATTCAAGGCCCTGGAGGAAGGTGAAGTAACCCCCGAGTAAGATTGTTAGAGCAAGAGATTGAATTGCTTGTTTTCGTTTTCCCTCTATAATGCTATGATGTGCTCATGTTACAGTTACGCCAGAGGCAAGTAGGACTGCTGTGTTTAGAAGTGGGACTTCAAATGGGTCCAAGGGGGTGATCCCTGCTGGTGGTCAGAAGCCGCCTAGGTCAGGGGTAGGTGCCAGGCTCGAGTGATAAAAGGCCCAGAAGAAACCTAGGAAGAATAGAACTTCTGAGGTAATGAACAAGATTATTCCGTATCGGAGGCCTTTTTGAACGGGAGGGGTGTGGTGTCCTTGAAATGTGCCTTCTCGAACAACATCACGTCATCATTGGAAGACTGTTAAAATAAGAAGAACTGTTCCGATAGTTATTAGGGTTGTGGAGTGAAAGTGGAATCAGATAGCAAGGCCAGATGTTATCAATAGGGCAGCAATAGCCCCCGTGAGGGGTCATGGGCTAGGGTCGACTATGTGGTATGGGTGTGCTTGATGGGCCATTAAACGTTTTCTTGTAGGTAGAGACTTAGGAGTAGTACAAAGACGTAGGCTTGAATTATAGCAACGGCTACTTCTAGCAGGGTGAGGAGGAAAAGAACTGTTGTTGTTAAAATAGCAACAACGGGTATAAGGGGAAGAAGAACAAAGGCAGCTGTTGCAATGAGTTGGATAAGCAGGTGGCCTGCTGTGAGGTTCGCTGTAAGTCGAACACCAAGAGCGAGAGGTCGAATAAATAGGCTAATTGTCTCGATGATAATTAGTACGGGAATCAGGAGGGTGGGAGTCCCTTCGGGGAGGAGGTGACCTAAAGCAACTGTTGGTTGGTTTCGCATACCGATAATGACGGTTGCCAGTCAGAGCGGGACTGCGAGGCCGAGGTTAAGTGAGAGCTGAGTTGTAGGTGTGAAGGTGTATGGAAGAAGCCCAAGCATGTTAATAGAGATAAGGTAAAGCATTAGTGAGGCAAATAGAAGCGCTCATTTGTGTCCTCCAGGGTTTAGGGGGAGGAGAAGTTGTGAGGTAAAACCGCTAATAAATCACCCTTGAAGTGAAATTAGGCGGTTGTTTAATCAGCGGGACACAGGGGTTGGGAAGAGCGTTCAGGGCAGGGTAATTGCGAGTGCAATTAGTGGGATACCCAGGAATACGGGGGACATAAATTGGTCAAAGAAGCTTAGTATCATGGTCAGTTTCAGGGTTCTGTTTTAGGTTTTTGTGTGCTTTGGGAGGTTGGCTCATTAGGGTAGGTATGAGCTAAGACTTTTGGGGGAATGATAGTTAATAGGATTATTCAAGAGAAAACCAAAATTGCAAATCAGGGTGCGGGGTTCAGTTGAGGCATGTCGCTAAGGGTGGTTGTTAGGCACCAGTCTTTAGCTTAAAAGGCTAACGCTTGTACTTATTAGCTTCTTAGCGAGGCGTCTTCAATTATTAGCGAAGACCAGTTCTCAAAGTGGTCAAGTGGGACTGCCTCTACAACGACGGGCATAAAGCTATGGTTTGCACCGCAAATTTCGGAGCATTGGCCGTAGAACACGCCGGGTCGGCTAACAATAAAGGTTGCTTGGTTTAACCGTCCAGGTACGGCGTCTACTTTTACGCCCAGGGAAGGGACTGCTCAGGAGTGCAAGACATCTTCAGCTGAAATTAGAACTCGAATTGGAGATTCTACAGGAATTACCATTCGATGGTCTGCTTCCAATAGCCGGAATTGTCCGGGGGTTAGGTCTTGAGTTGGGATTATGTAGGAGTCAAAACCGAGGTCTTGGTAGTCTGTGTATTCGTAGCTTCAGTACCATTGGTGGCCCAAGGCTTTAATTGTCAGGTGGGGGTCGTTAATTTCGTCTATTAAGTATAAAATTCGGAGTGATGGGAGGGCGATGAGAATAAGAATAATAGCTGGGAGAACTGTTCAGATAACCTCAATTTCTTGAGAGTCTAACACAAGCTTGTCGGTTAGTTGGGCCGTGACCATTGCCACAATAATATACAGTACTATTGTGCTGATGAGAATAACAATTATTAAGGCGTGATCATGGAAGTGAAGTAGTTCTTCTATTAGGGGGGAAGCTGCGTCCTGAAATCCCAGTTGTGATGGATGTGCCATTGCGTTTAAGATACGCGGGGGTTGAACCCACAATTCTGCCTTGACAAGGCAGTGTTATAACGTTTTACTAGTATCTTATTGGTGTGTTGTGAAGAAAGTGACAGAGCGGTTATGTGGTTGGCTTGAAACCAATTGATGGGGGTTCAACTCCTCCCTTTCTCGTTAGCCGTTCGAATTTATACGAACTTGAACGAATGCGGGCTCTTCAAATGTGTGGTAGGGTGGAGGGCAGCCGTAAAGTCATTCAATATTAGTTGAAGTTAGTTCTACTGCCCCGACTTCTCGTTTGGCAGTAAATGCTTCTCAAATAATAAATAAAAATAAGATAACAGCAACGAGCGACATTAGCGACCCGATTGATGAGACAGTATTTCAAAGCGTGTATGCATCGGGGTAGTCTGAGTACCGTCGAGGTATTCCTGCTAGACCGAGGAAGTGTTGGGGGAAGAATGTTAAATTGACTCCGACAAACATTAGGCCAAAGTGGACTTTTGTTCATGTAGAGTGGAGGGTGTAGCCTGTAAATAGGGGGAATCAGTGCACAAAGGCGGCAACGATTGCAAATACAGCTCCTATTGATAGGACATAGTGGAAGTGGGCTACTACATAGTATGTGTCATGAAGTACAATATCAAGAGACGAGTTAGCTAAGACAATACCAGTAAGACCTCCGACTGTAAATAGGAAAATAAAGCCTAGAGCTCATAGAAGTGGGGTTTCTCATTTAATGCTTCCCCCGTGGAGGGTTGCGAGTCAGCTAAAGACTTTTACGCCGGTTGGGATGGCAATAATTATTGTGGCTGAGGTAAAGTAAGCTCGTGTGTCTACGTCTATTCCGACTGTAAACATGTGATGGGCCCATACGATGAAGCCCAGGAGTCCAATAGCCATCATAGCTCAGACCATGCCCATGTAGCCAAAGGGTTCTTTCTTACCTGCATAGTATGCAACAATGTGAGAAATTATCCCGAAGCCTGGAAGAATTAAAATGTATACCTCTGGGTGGCCAAAGAATCAGAACAGGTGCTGGTAGAGGATGGGGTCACCTCCTCCAGCAGGATCAAAGAAGGTTGTGTTCAGGTTGCGGTCTGTTAGTAGCATTGTAATGCCAGCGGCTAAGACCGGAAGGGAAAGGAGAAGAAGAACGGCGGTAATTAGTACGGCCCAAACAAACAGTGGGATTTGGTACATAGTGACTGCTGTTGGTTTCATGTTGATAATGGTGGTAATAAAGTTGATTGCCCCTAGAATTGATGAAATTCCGGCAAGGTGAAGGGAAAAGATTGTGAGGTCTACGGATGCCCCGGCGTGTGCTAGGTTTCCAGCTAGTGGGGGATATACAGTTCACCCTGTTCCCGCCCCGGCTTCAACACCTGAAGAGGCCAGGAGAAGCAGGAAGGATGGGGGTAGGAGTCAGAAGCTCATGTTATTTATTCGAGGGAAGGCCATATCGGGGGCCCCAATTATTAATGGGATAAGTCAGTTTCCAAACCCTCCAATCATAATTGGTATTACTATAAAGAAAATTATTACAAAGGCGTGTGCGGTGACGATTACGTTATAAATTTGGTCGTCCCCCAGGAGAGCCCCAGGTTGGCTTAGCTCTGCTCGAATGAGTAGACTTAGGCCTGTCCCCACTATTCCGGCTCAGGCACCAAATACGAGATAGAGGGTGCCGATGTCTTTGTGATTGGTCGAGAAAAATCAACGTGTGATTGCCACAGGTAGGATGGCTGAGTTAAGCGGTGGATTGTAGACCCATAGACAGAGGTGCAAGCCCTCTTCTTATCAAGCCCTGGGGTGTTACATGTTAGATTGCAAATCTAAAGAAGCAGACTAATCGTCTGCCGGGGCTTTTTCCCGCCTTTTAGTTACTAAATTAGGCGGGAAAAAGTAGATAGATGCTCGCTGGATTGGGCGCTTAGCTGTTAACTAAGATTTTGTAGGATCAAGGCCTTCCTATCTAGAAAGGCTTTAGCTTAATTAAAGTGTCTGCTTTGCATGCAGAAGATGTGGGATAGTGTCCCGCAAGTCTTAACAGGGACTGAGAGATTTTCACTCACGCTGACGGCTTTGAAGGCCGTTGGTCTAATTGCTAGCCTAAGTCCCTAAGTGATGAGGAGTGCCACGGCAGCAGGGGCTAGTGGTAAAAGAAGGGTAGTTGCTGCAGTTGAGACGGCGAGGGGGAGGGTAAATTGAGGGGAGTAAAATCGCCAGGGGGCCACACCAACGAGATTGTTAGGGAACATTGTCAGGGTTATTGCGTATGAGAGACGCAGGTAGAAGTAAAGGCTCAAAAGGGCAGTTAATGCAGCAACGGTAGCAAGCGCTGGGAGGTCTTGTTTAGTTAGTTCTTGAAGGATAAATCATTTTGGTATGAACCCAGTGAGTGGTGGAAGGCCGCCGAGGGAAAGCAAAACAAGAGGCGCTAGGGCTGTAAGGGCGGGAGTTTTTGCTCAGGAGATTGCGAGTGCATTAACAGTGGTAGCTTTGTTTACTTTGAAGATGAGAAATGCTGAAAAAGTCATAGTAAAATACGTGAGAAGAGCAAGGAGGCTAAGGAGTGGTGAAAATTGAAGGATAAGTATCATTCAGCCGAGGTGTGCAATCGAGGAGTAGGCAAGGACCTTACGCAGTTGTGTCTGGTTAAGGCCCCCTCACCCGCCCACAAGGGCAGAAAGTAAGCCGATAATGATTAGGGGTGTGGGGTTGGTTGTTTGAATTTGGAGTAATAGAGCAAAGGGTGCAAGCTTTTGTCAGGTCGATAGGATAAGGCCGGTGGTGAGGTCTAAGCCCTGAAGAACCTCGGGGAGTCAAGAGTGCATGGGTGCTAGGCCAATTTTTAGTGCAAGGGCAATCACGACTATTGTAGTGGGAAGTGGGTGGGTTATTTGTTGGATGTCCCATTGTCCGGTAAGTCAGGCGTTGGTGGTGCTAGCAAAGAGGAGGGTGGCGGCTGCTGTGGCCTGTGCTAAAAAGTACTTAGTAGTGGCTTCTACCGCCCGTGGGTGGTGATGTTGGGCTATCAGTGGAATAATGGCCAGTGTATTAATTTCGAGGCCCATTCAAGCCAGAAGTCAGTGCGAGCTTGCAAATGTAAGTGTTGTACCTAGGCCCAAACCAAATAGAAGGGTGGTCAAGATGTAGGGGTTCATTAGCAAAGGCAGGATTTTAACCTACATGGTTGGGGTATGGGCCCAAGAGCTTGCTTAGCTGACTTTACTAGGAAGTGGTGTAGAGGAAGCACGAAGAGTTTTGATCTCTTCAGGTTGGGTTCGATCCCCTTCTTTCTAAGGAGTTGGGGGGACTTTAACCCCCATGATTCACTCTATCAAAGTGGCCCTTTAAATTCAGGCACAGCTCCTGCGCCTACAGCTGTGGTGGGAGGCCAGCAAATGCAATAGGGAGCGCTAAGTGTCAGATAACTAGGGCTAGCGTCAGTGGAAGAAAGTTTTTTCAAATGAGGTGCATAAGTTGGTCATAACGGAACCGCGGGTAGGAGGCTCGGACTCAGAGGAAGACGACTGAGAGAAGAGCTGCTTTGGTTATGATATTGATGCTGGTTAATTCGGGGATGGACGGAATGTGGGAAGCGCCCAGGAAAAGTGTTGCGGATAGAGCATTCATTAGGAGGATGTTTGAGTATTCAGCTAAAAAGAACAGGGCAAAGGGTCCTCCGGCGTACTCTACGTTGAAGCCTGAAACAAGCTCTGACTCCCCTTCTGTCAGGTCGAAAGGTGCACGGTTTGTTTCGGCAAGGGTGGAGATGTATCACATAGCAGCCAGTGGTCAAGCGGGTACCACCAGTCAGATAGCTTCTTGGGCTGTGTTGAAGGTCTGAAGTGTGAAGCCTCCCGTAAAGATAATGATGTTAAGTAAGATGAGTCCGAGGCTCACTTCGTAGGAAATTGTCTGGGCAACAGCCCGTAGTGCCCCCACTAGAGCATACTTTGAATTAGAAGCCCACCCTGACCCAAGGATGGAATAAACTGCAAGGCTAGATAGTGCTAGGATAAATAAAATGCCTAGGTTAAGGTCAACAACAGGATACGGGAAAGGTATGGGGGCTCAAAGTGTAAGGGCTAATGTGAGTGCGAGCATGGGGGCTACGAGGAACAAGACGGGCGAGGCAGTGGAAGGGCGAACGGGCTCTTTAATAAATAGCTTTAGGCCGTCAGCGATGGGTTGAAGGAGGCCGTAAGGCCCAACGATGTTAGGCCCTTTTCGGAGTTGTATGTAGCCTAGTACTTTTCGCTCAAGGAGGGTTAGGAATGCTACGGCTAGTAAAACCGGGACAATAAAGGCTAGTGGGTTAATAATATGCGTAATGAGGGTTGAAATCATAGTTAAGGAGAGGACTTGAACCTCTGTGGAAAGGGCTTAGGTCTTTTGCATTAGCCGGGCTCTGCCACCCCAACTTGCTGTTATCTCCAGCAAAATGGTTATGCCCTTTTGCCTAGTTTAGATTTTTTCATTAGGTGGGGGTGAGGCGTACCTTTAGCATGGGCCCCTTCTTTTCGGTCCTTTCGTACTAGAAAAGATCATGTCATAGATAGAAACTGACCTGGATTACTCCGGTCTGAACTCAGATCACGTAGGACTTTAATCGTTGAACAAACGAACCCTTAATAGCGGCTGCACCATTAGGATGTCCTGATCCAACATCGAGGTCGTAAACCCCCTTGTCGATATGGGCTCTAAAAGGGGATTGCGCTGTTATCCCTAGGGTAACTTGGTTCGTTGATCGGTTTTACCGGATCAGTTTGGTCAGACTTTCTGCTTGTTAGAGCTGTTGCTCTGGCTTGCGGGAGAAGAAGTAACTTAGGGGTGTGCTCCCTTTCCACGTGGGGGTTTTGTATTCCCCATGGTCGCCCCAACCGAAGACATCAAGGCAGGTTCCATTTAGTTCAGGCCCTTAGCTGGGGGTATTTGACATGGTCCACCTGTGTGTCTAAAGCTCCATAGGGTCTTCTCGTCTTATGGTTTCATCCCCGCTTCTGCACGGGGAGATCAATTTCATTGACCAGGGGAAGGAGACAGTTAAGCCCTCGTTATGCCATTCATACAGGTCTTCATTTAAAAGACAAGTGATTACGCTACCTTTGCACGGTCAAAATACCGCGGCCGTTGAACTAAGTTGTCACTGGGCAGGCGGGACCTCTTATACTGTGGTTATGCAAGAGGCGATGTTTTTGGTAAACAGGCGAGGCTTGGGGTATGTTTGCCGAGTTCCTTCTCCCCCTTTTGGTCTTTCCTTTTGGGCACACCAGTGTGGGGTTAACGGGTTTTCATTGGATGTTTTTCTGGCCTAAATTTGTGGTGGTTTCCAATACCCTCTTTGATTGGGGCCGTTAAGATTCGGTGGGGGGTCCGTTCCGATTTACACATGTGCAAGGAGAAAGTGGTTATACTTTCTTATTACTCATATTAGCATAGTCGTTCCTATGTGATGCATAGGAGGGCCTGTTAAATGTGGGGGATTAAGATAAGGTTATCGGTATAACGGGAGGGCTTCATGTCTGAGCTTTAACGCTTTCTGTTAAGGTGGCTGCTTTTAGGCCCACTAAAACATCTGTCCTTATTTGAATATGATCTTTATCCTGCTGGGAAAGTTGTGTCTTGTTTCAAAGGGGCTGTACCCCCTTTGACTAACCCCCTGGTTTCTCGCTGCGTCTGAAGGGTTAAATAAAGTGCATGAGTGGAGAATCCAGGGGGCTGAACTTCTATTCAATTCACAGGCAACCAGCTATAACTAAGTTCGGTAGGTTTGTCACCTCTACTCAAAGCTCTTCCCACTCTTTTGCCACAGAGACGGGTTCGCCCTATAAATAGGCTGTCTTGGAGTAGCTCACTCAGTTTCGGGGTTACAAACTTTAGGTTCTCTTTGCTTGAAAGTGCTAGCTAAATCATGATGCAAAAGGTACGAGCTTTAAGTTCTGCTTCTTTAAGCTTTACTGGGCTTTTTCATCTCTCTTTCAGCTTTCCCTTGCGGTACTTTTTCTATTGCTCCAAATTTCCTTTTTTATCGCCTGGACTTAGGGGGGAGAATGGTTTAGCTACGTGGGTGTTTCGTGCTTTAGGGGTTATGAATGGTGGTTTGTTGTGTTAAGGGGTGGGGCTAGCTAATAGGCGTCAGGGCGATCCGACTTGCACGGACGTCTTCTCGGTGTAAGTGAGATGCTGTATCTATCTTAGCTACGCTCTGATTTTTCCAAGTACACCTTCCGGTACACTTACCATGTTACGACTTTCCTCCCCTTCGCGGGTTGTTGGCTTTTAATTAGATTAGTTCAGGGGGCTTGGGGAGGGTGACGGGCGGTGTGTGCGCGCTTTAGGGCCAGTTTCAGCGGGACGCTCTACTTCCTGCTTACTGCTAAATCCTCCTTCAGCTGCATGTTTCAATGCAACATTCGTGTTTGCTATAATTAGCAAATGTAGCCCATTTCTTCCCCTCTCATTCACTACACCTCGACCTGACGTTTTGGGCTGTGCCAATTTTGCTTACTGTAAATCCTTCACAGGGTAAGCTGACGACGGTGGTATATAGGCGGATAAAACAAGAGAGGGTGAGGTTTAACGGGGGTTATCGGTTCTAGAACAGGCTCCTCTAGGTGGATGTTAAGCACCGCCAAGTCCTTTGGGTTTTAAACTGACGTTCATAATTCCCGGGCGGATATGGAGTGTATAATGCAATCGATGTTTAGGGCTAAGCATAGTGGGGTATCTAATCCCAGTTTGTTCCTTAGCTTTCGTGGGTTCAGGATAGGTAGAGCTACTTTCGTAATTGGGTTTCATACTTTCGGGTGCGTATAACAGCTTTGAAAGCGTTCGGCTCTAGTTTAGTAAATCCCCTAACCACTCTTTACGCCGTTGTTTGTCAACTTGGGCCTCTCGTATAACCGCGGTGGCTGGCACGAGTTTTACCGGCCCTCTTAACCTTAACTAAGTCAAGTTTTCACTTATGGCTTAATATTTATCACTGCTGAGGTCCCTTGAGGGTGTGGCTAAGCAAGGCGTCGTGGGCTAGCTGGGCTTGTGCCTGATACCGGCTCCTAGTTCCCAAGCAGGGAGTTGTGGGCATTCTCACAGGGGGGCGGATACTTGCATGTGTAAGTTTAGTTAAAGTCGACAGTAAAGTCAGGACCAAGCCTTTGTGCCCCCGGGGCTTTCTAGGGCCCATCTTAACATCTTCAGTGTTATGCTTTAATTAAGCTACGTTAGC